CTTGGTATTAGAGTTCGAATGAAAACCACGCGATTGCAGGTAATGCCATAATTTTTTATTTGGTGAGGATCAATCAAATAAGGTTTTCCAAAATATTATAAAAAAACAATGATAAATAGATATGAATATGAATAGAGCAAGAAAAGAAGGAAATAAAAAAACATAGTATAGAAAAGATATCCAAAATGATATAGAAATCACTATCCTATCCTACCCTTAGTTTTTATTTCCTTAATTTCTTAATTTAATTAATTGTATTTCGTTTGATTAGGGTAAAGTTCCTTAAAAACCTCTGCTTTTTTTAAAATATCCTGAACAGTTCCTGTAGGCTGAGCGCCTTTTTCAAGGAAATAGAGAATCGCGGGAACGTTTAAATAAGTTTGATTCTTGATCGGATCATAAAAACCCACTTTCCGAAGATCTCTTCCTTCTCTTCGGGATCGAACATCAATTGCAACGATTCGGTAGACGGCTCATCGGGATAGATGTAGATGAAAAAGAACCCCCCCTAGAACCGTATAGGAAGTTTTCTCCTCGTACGGCTCGAGAAAAAAATGATTAGAAGTTTTGTCTATGGATAAAATTAGAATAAATAGAAAAGGAATCCGTAAAATAAATGAGTCTATAATTTAACTCATAGTCATTTTTTTAGCTTCCTGAAAAAAATCATTTGTACTCATAACTCAAGTTCAATAATTCTCAAATATCTTAAAGAAAAATCTTTAAGATATTTTTTTATTGAGTGGTCTTTAANCCCCCCCTTTTTTGTCTCGTTTAAAATCTATTTTTATTCTTTATTCGGATCGGTGAGACAATTGAAGTGGTGTTTCCTTGTTCTGGGATCCTTTATCTTTGTTTTAAATCATTGGGTTTAGACATTACTTCGGTGCTTCTTAATCCTTTCAAAATGGTAGCAACATACCTCTTTTGTGATTTCTTTCTATCAAAGAATCATACGGTTGATTCGTGCGCGATACACTGTGGATCGAAAAAGTTTTAGCCCTTCCAACAAAAATTTTTTGAATTGAAAATTTGCTCGAATCAGATCCTTTCGATTTCTATATCGAAGATATACTTACGAAGTTGTTCCAATTTATTGATTGGCATTAACCCTAGATCGTTGCCCCTGAGAAATTAATAAATACTTTCTACCCGAGCTCCATCATGCACTATTTACATTACAACCCAATAAAAAAAGAGGGGTTCTAGTAGAATAGAACAAACGACGTCGAGCCAAGAGCACTTTCATTCCTATATAAAATGGTGGATGTAAGAATAAGAATCCACGCCGGATCGTGTCCTTCAAGTCGCACGTTGCTTTCTACCACATCGTTTTAAACGAAGTTTTACCATAACATTCCTCTAATTTGGAACCAGTATGGAATTGATTCAATTATGGAATCATGAATAGTCATTGGTTCGCTCGGTACATAGACATAGTCATTTATATTTTTTCTTATCTATCTACCTTATCTATCTACATAGATAATAAAGATATTTCTGAAGAAATATTAGCAAGACCCCGGCTTTTTTTGTATGAATGGAACATTTTTCTATAAATATCGATCTCAAAAAAATATCTAACAGAAATATCCAGAAATCTAATCTAAATATAGAAATAACATAACTAACAGAAATCACAGGAATAAATAAATTATATTTGACTCTTCCTAGTGACTCAATAAGATAGACTGACCCATTTCCAACTTCCCCAAGATTCAATCCATAAGGAATCATTACAAATCTTGCTACTTGAAAAAGTTTCCTACTTCTGCATCATTATTTGAATCAAGTTTTGCAGTAAAGACTCCATTTTATTATCATAAGAAAGAAAAATATTTTCGAATGGAATTGTCAATGATGTAAAGCAAATAAGCTAAATAGATCGAACAATAAAAAGAAATATTATTGTTAAATATTTCAATTTTAATATTTTAGGGATGCTCATTATTTTTAACAAAAATAGAAAGACTATTGTGACTGAAATAGGATAACAATACATACCTATAAGCTAAGCACTTCCTCGTTTTATATGTATTTTCATATTTTGTTTAGCCTGAGATTAAGTAATCTTTCTGGAACTGTGATCTATGTCTCATCTTATCTTTATCTGAATCAGAAAAGGTTTCAGTTATCAGTTACTTTTGCATTTGCATGTCATTTGAACTCGATTTAGTTCAGTTTGTGAAAAACTGAGATATGATTCCGAAAAGAATCATTCAAAATTTAAAAAAGAAAGAGGAATAATATTCTATCCAATATTAGACCTTTAAACGGAACCTTGTTGAACAAAAAAGAAGTATTCAGATACAACGGATATGCTCTGGGACGGAAGGATTCGAACCTCCGAATAGCGGGATCAAAACCCGTTGCCTTACCACTTGGCTACGCCCCATTTATACTTTTATTGGACACTAATACTAATAAAGAATAATATTGGTATTAAGTGTTCGTCAATTCCATCCCAAACTATATATAGACTATAGAAAATATTTATTCTTTATAGAATCTATTATAGATTCGTGCTAGGATTTTGACATGTGTATATCTAGAATTCAACTGAATTTATTGATCATTACATATAATTCAATTAAGATATTGTATGAAAGTATGATTTCTTCTATTCTCCTTTGAGAATTGGAGGATTTTTGATTGAACGGAAAAAGAAAAGAAGGATTTTTTTGTCTACCCTACTTTCTTTATTTTTCCTTATATCAATAACTCAATCAAAATGCAATTATCTCGACGAAAAAAATGTCTGTTATGCTTAATATCTTTAGTTTGATCTGTCTTAATTCTGCCCTTTATCCGAGTAGTCTTTTCTTCGCCAAATTGCCCGAAGCCTATGCTTTTTTGAATCCAATCGTAGATGTTATGCCAGTCATACCCCTGTTCTTTTTTCTTTTAGCCTTTGTTTGGCAAGCTGCTGTAAGTTTTCGATAAGAGCTTTAATACTATCCTAGAAAATTCATGATTTATTCGATAAAAATTATAACAATTGATAAGATCAAATAAGTCTGACAGTATGAACCTTCTATTCAAACAGTGAAATTATCGGATAGCCGCGAGAAACCCGGCTCGCCGCATTTCCCGATTTGAATCCTTTTTATGGTGAAATACCTTATTAGCTTAGGGTCCCTTACAATAGCTAATTATGGGTATGAAAGTAATTTGTGGTAATTAAAGACTCTTATTATATTACAAATTGAAATGAAATTTCATTTCAACTTCATTATGAATTTCTGAACATTCTTTTCTATTTCTATAATTTTTTTCTTGGTGTCAAAATAGGATATGTGATATAAAAATGGAGGATCTATTATCTTTTCTCGTTTTTCTTTTTCAAAAAATGATCTTGGAGGTTGTGTAATGCTTACTCTCAAACTTTTCGTTTACACAGTAGTAATATTCTTTGTTTCTCTCTTCATCTTTGGATTCCTATCCAATGATCCAGGACGTAATCCAGGACGTGAAGAATAAAATAAAAATTTAGTTTTTCTTGCTTGATTTTACAATTTTCTTTCAATTTTATTTTAGCTATTCCACACGTTTAACTAGGAAAAAATAAAAAGGGGGTTTGCGAAAATTGAAAGAAAAAAATAGAAAGTCATCAACGGAAACGGAAAGAGAGGGATTCGAACCCTCGGTACGAATAACTCGTACAACGGATTAGCAATCCGCCGCTTTCGTCCACTCAGCCATCTCTCCCAATTGAAAAAGATAATTACTATGTTACATTACACATCAAGTAAGGATTAAAGAAAGTATTTCTTTCACATTCTTTATCGTTATTATATAATTAGCAATTCCATTTAGATGCTCGAAAGATCCAAATAGAAAGATAAATAAAGAAGACTTTATTGCTTTTATTTTGTTCGAGGTGCCTTTTGGACCTGGCCCGGTCAATACCCAGCCGGGCCTTTTTTTGTTCCAACGAATTCCCTTTATTTATAGGCAACATACTCTAAATACTTGGTATCTGTGTAACAATTTCCGTTCTGGGGTTTACATATACTTCTAATTTTTGTTATAATGGAAATGGAGAATGGTTTTTGATTCAAAAGAATCAATAGAATCAATTAAGGATGTATCCATTTGTATTTTCTTATGTCATTAGGCAAACCAAATTTTATATTCAAATCTAAGAATAATTCACGAATTCTAAGTCAACGAATAGTTAATGGTTCCTTTTTGTCATAAATTTTAGCTTTTTTGAGTCAAAATAGAATTTGATTTTTAAATAGAAAAGTGAGTGGAAGTTTTTCGGCATTGTGTGTTTTGAGATACTATACAATCAATCAAATCAAAGGGGTAAATAAAACACAATCAAAAGGGGAAAAAGGGTTTCTTTTATAATTTTTTTATACTTAAGGATGAAAAAGGGGATGCAAGTACAATAAACTAAAGTTTAGTAATCCAACGGTAATTTTTTATCCTGTTGTGTATCGTTTTGGCGGCATGGCCGAGTGGTAAGGCGGGGGACTGCAAATCCTTTTTCCCCAGTTCAAATCCGGGTGCCGCCTCATCAACAAATGAATAGAAATATCTTATTCTGCTCTGCTGATATAACTAAACCTAATTTTCCCCAGCAGAACAGAATAAGGGGACTGTTGATACTTGTTTGATTCTAAACATCTGTTCTGGTAATTTTGTAAAAGATTGGAAATCTTTGAATATAAAAAGATTATAAAGGTCGAAGCAAGACTTTCCGATTCCCTTCTACTGCTAATGTAATGTATACTCATTGGGTCTTGAATTACATTGGATAGCCGGGGGATAATTCAACTACTAGTTAGGGAATTTCTATACTGTAACATATATAGACTCGTGAGAATCTCTAAGTGTTCAGGCATTCAATCACTATTAGATTGAGATTGCATAGATTTTTTATAGAAAAGAAAAAGTGAAAAAAAATCATTTTTTTTAACCCCTCGTCAAGAGTATAATATACTATCAACTCCTTCAGATAGACAATCGCGAAGGGGTACGAATTATATCAAATATCAATATCAAATAGGAAATAAAAGTATGTAATAGATAGCAATTGATCTATTTTTACTTTGAAGGGCAAGAAAAAAAGGAAAAGGCTCTCTTATTTTATTACTGGACGTTCTATTCCATTAGTAACATTCCTTTGTAGTGTCATTGTGTATTTTACTTGTGTTTAGTCTTTCCCCATTAGAAATCATATAGGAATTTTTGAAATGGGTTTATTTGATTGGTTCATCAATAGTGTTTGGTCAGAATCCCTTTTTGACTCTGGACCATTCATTCTACTATTATTAGTGAGCAATAATGGAATAATTCTATCATAGAGATAAGGGACATAATTCACATGGATATAGTAAGTCTCGCTTGGGCTGCTTTAATGGTAGTCTTTACATTTTCCCTTTCACTCGTAGTATGGGGAAGAAGTGGACTTTAAAAGCACTCCTAATTTAGTTGAGGAATGAAACGCTATCAATTCTTTTATAGATCGTTCCGTAACGCATTTTTTATTTGAATTGAAATAATTTTGAAATAAAAATATCTTCATTTCGAAATTCCATTGGATTCTAGTGGAGAAATGTATTCTATAACAGTAAAACGATTCTTTCAGATTCATCGGAATAAATAGATGTATCAAAGAAATAGAATTGGGTCCTACGTCAATTCTATATATGGATTAATAACTACATATATTGAAGATAGAAGATAATAGAGTATACCAACTCTATTTACAACTTTATACACTACTATAACATAACACTACTAGATAGTATGGTAAGTAAGAAATAAATTTCTTACTTACCATACTCTCGGATCTCATAGAATACCGCGGATTATAGCCCCTTGATTTCATTTAAGACGCAAAAATAGAATACTTTTCATTTGATTTCTTCAACTATTGATAAGAATTCAGAAGTCAAGTTTCATTTAAAGTAATTAATTGTTTTGACTAACTGTTTTTACGTAAATTATAAGTAGAAAAGCAGTAGGAACTAAAATGAACAGTGCAGTAGCAATAAATGCAAGAATATTTACTTCCATAATCTCATCGTTTTTTTATTTCACAATAACTCGGGATTTAATCCCATAGAGATGATAAATCTTTCACCTGTCAATTCAATGAATGCATTACCTATCGATGATCTTGAATCGGATCAATATCATGAATAACAATATCTGAGCTATTAAATTAATTCGTCGTCGAGAATTGAATAGTATAACATACGAAGATCTTTTATCCATACCGAATCCAAGATTGGATTCCCGGACCAATAAAAAACTCCTTTATTTATCCTTATTTTCTCTTCTTTCTTTTTAGGTCTTCCTTGTAGAACCATCAAATGAAGTATCATCTAACCACACGTCTGTTTCCATTAACTACAAAACCCCAACAAACAATACAAGCGAAGTGGAAAAAGAGAGGAATTAGGTTCTAAATTTTAATGATCCAATTTTCTTTGGAAGACAAAGAAGTATGAGAAAAATGAGTCGCGGGAGAAAAATGGAATATTCTATCAACTTCACTATTTTAGTTATTTTCATTTTTGTTTAGGGTTTGTTCTTTCTTCGACAGAATCCTGAAAAAAAGAGGGGAAACCCCTTCGGAATTCAATTATGCTCCCCTTCTTTCACAGAAAATAAAGAAGAAAATAAAGAGGCGAATTGATGTACTTATTGGATCCGTCGGGACTGACGGGGCTCGAACCCGTAACGTCCGCCTTGACAGGGCGGTGCTCTAGCCTATTGAACTACAATCCCAGGGAAATAAGAAGAGATCTAGCAGAAAATTTGGATAGGTATTTCTTAAGAACAAGAGGGTTCTACCATCTGATAGTAGGTTGCCAAATTGTTGGGCCGAGCTGGATTTGAACCAGCGTAGACATATTGTCAACGAATTTACAGTCCGTCCCCATTAACCACTCGGGCATCGACCCAACGCCTAATTCATTTTAGACGTTCCATAATCAACTTCCTTTCATCTCCCAGGCAGACTTGACAAATAAATATAAATATCAAATGATATAAAATATGAAGTCCTTCTAAGTAGACTAATAGAAGGATTTGACAAACAGGGATCATTTGATATAATCCCACTCCTACTCCTATAGTCTTCCTATAGTCTTGAGTGTTGTTACACCCCCAGAGGGAGTTGAACCCTCGTTTTCTCCGTGAAAGAGAGAGGTCGTAACCACTGGACCATAGGGGCCTATGGCCACCTTGATTCAGAAATAAACTAGAAACAGAAATACTAGGTCCCGAGGGCCAACCACCCTTAGGAAATAAAAAAGCAATATAAACACATATAGTAGAATCTTTATCTCTATCATTCACAAAGCTGGGTTGGATCCCCAAGATCCTTTCCTTCGCATTGGATTTTAGTTGCTTTACCAAAATCTTATTTGGCCGGTCAAATTATTCAAATTCACCTAAGCCATATGAAATTATATTGAGCCCTAAGTCATACGTCAATTGACGACAGGAGGACAATAAAAGAAGAGAGAAGACGCAGAT